CTACTTCTTAATGATTCCGTAGAACTTCACCGTCAATCATTTTTGAATTCTACAGAAGAAAAAGGAATTGATTCAGAAAGTGAAGAAAAATATTTTCAATTTTTATTTGATGTAATTACAACACATACAAAAGATCAAAAAATAATGAAAAAGAAATCTATTGGAATTAGAAAAGAAGAAATCAGTAAAAAGGTTTCTCGATGGTCATACAAATTAACCGAGAATTTGAGAGAAGAGGAAGAAGAAAATGAAGAAGATTTGGAGGAAGAATATTATGAGATTCATTCAAGAAGAGCCAAACGTGTGATAATTTATAACGATAATGATCAGAATACTAGTAACAATGATAAAAAGGATGATCAAACGGAAGAGGGAGAGGTGGCTTTGATACGTTACTCACAACAATCGGATTTTCGTCGCAATCTAATCAAAGGATCCATGCGCGCTCAAAGACGTAAAACAGTGATTTGGAACCTCTTTCAAGTAAATGTACATTCTCCTCTTTTTTTGGATCGTCTAGACAAAACATATTTTTTTTCGTTTTTTGATATCAACGAAATTAAGAATCTAATTTTTAGGAATTGGATGGGGAGAGAACGAGAATCAGAATTCAAAATTTCCTATTTTGAAAATGAAGATAAAAACGAAGAAAAGGAGAAAGAAGAAAAAGAATATAAAAATGAACAGATAGAAATATCAGAAGCTTGGGATACCTTTATATTTACTCAAGTAATAAGAGGTTTGATGTTAGTAACCCAATCTTTTCTTAGAAAATACATTATATTGCCTTCATTAATAATAGCCAAAAATCTTTTCCGTATGTTATTCTTTCAAATTCCCGAGTGGAACGAGGATTTTAAGGAATGGAATAGAGAAATCCATATTAAATGCACCTATAACGGTGTTCAATTATCAGAAACAGAATTTCCCCAAGCTTGGTTAATAGACGGTATTCAGATAAAGATTTTATATCCTTTCTGTCTAAAACCTTGGCGAAAATCTAGGGCACGATCTCATCATAGATATCTAATGAAAAAAAAAGAAAAAAAAACAAATTTTTGTTTTTTAACAGTCTGGGGAATGGAAGCGGAACTTCCCTTTGGTTCTCCTCGAAAACGACCTTTTTTTTTTGAACCTATTTATAAAGAACTTCAAAAAATAAAAAAAAAAGGAGTCATCCAAATAGTTCGAATTATCAACCTAATAATGAAAAAACTGGATAAAGTAAATCTCAATTTATTATTTGAAGTGAGGAAAGAAAAAGTATATGAACCAAACGAAAATAAAAAAGATTTAAAAACAAATATTCCTAGTGAATCATCCGTTATAAATAAAACAATACATTGGTTCAATTCTTCACTAATAGAAAGAAGAATGAAAGATCTTTCTGATAAGACAATTCAAATCAGGGATCAAATTGAAGAAACTGCAAAAGACAAGAAAAAAAAAGAAATAGTTATAATTTATGATAATAAAAGATCGGGATTACAGAAGCATATTTGGAAAATATTAAAAAGGAAAAATATCCGATTAATGCGTAAATCACACTACTTTATCAAATCATTCATTGAAAAAATATACATAGATATTTTTTTATGTACCATTAGCTTTTCTAAGATCAATACACAACTTTTCTTTGAATCAACAAAAAAGATCTTTAATAAATCCATTTACAACAATGGAATAAATAAAGAACAAGAAGGAATTGATGAAATAAATCAAAATACAATGAATTTTCTTTTGACTATAAAAAAATTGTTTTCAAATATTGATAATACTAAGACTAGCAATAAAAATTCCAATACTTATTGGAACGTATCTTCCCTATCCCAAGCATATGTTTTTTACAAAATATCACAAAACCAATTACTTAATAAGTATCAATTGAGACCTGTACTTCAATATCAAGGGAGCTATCCTTTTTTTAAGGATAATTTAAAAGACTATTATATGATACACGGAATTTTTAATTATAAATCAAGACATAAGCAAATTAATACGTTTGTAATGAACGAATGGAAAAACTGGTTAAAAAGTTATTATCAATATGATTTATCTAAAAAAAAAAAGTATCAATTAGTATTAGTACCTAAAGAATGGAGAAATAGAATTGATAAAATTCAAAATAAGGAATCAAACCAATTGGATTTCTATCAAAAATATCGATTCATTTATTCCATAAAAGAAAATGACTATGCAGAGAATTCATTTATGAATAACAAAGATAAATGGAAAAAACATTACAGATATGATATTTTATCATATAAATACATAAGCCTCCCTAATTTATACATTTCTGAATCAACATTAGAAAAAAAAGGGGACCAAGAAATTACATATCATTTCAATACATCGAAACCTGAATCATTTTATGTATTGGTAAGTATACCTAGTAATGATTATCTAGAAAAAGTAGAAAAAGGATTTCTTATTGATAGGAATACTAATTTGGATAGAAAATATTTTGATTGTAGAATTCTTCATCTTTGTTTTCTAAATAATATTGAGAATAATATAGAGATTTGGACCAATGCACATATTGGCATCAAGATTCAGAAAAATACTAAGACTGAATTTAATAATTTCAGCAAAATGGAAAAAAAAGATCTTTTTTTTCCTACAATTCATCAAGAGAGCAAAACATGCAATTTACTTTTTGATTGCATGGGAATGAATAAAAAAAGGTTCTATGATAATGATATTGCATCCAATGATGATACTATATCCAATCTAGAAACTTGGTTCTTCCCAGAATTTGTACTACTTTTTGATGTATATAAAATTCAACCTTGGATCATCCCAATCAAATCACTCTTTTTTAATTTTTCTATCAATGAAAAAAGTAAAAAAATTAACGTAAAATCATCTAAGAGAAAAAAAGATCTTGAATTATTAAATTCCAAGCAGGAAGAAAACCAACAACAGGTCCAAAGAAATCTTGTATTGAATCTACTAAACCAAAATAAGAAAAAAACTGTTGAAGAAGATTACGCAAGCTTAGAAATAAAAAACGGTAAAAAAAAAAAACAATATAAGAGCAAGAATGATATGGAACTAGATTTCTTTTTGAGAAAATATTTACTTTTTCAACTAAGATGGGCTGATCATTTGAAGAATAAAGTAATGAAAAATATAAGGGTATATTGTCTCCTACTTAGACTGATAAATCCAAAGGAAATTGCTATATCTTCGATTCAAAGAGGTGAAATAAATCTAGATGAAATGTTTATTCAAAGGGACCTAGTTCTTGCAGAATTGATAAGAAAGGGAATCTTTATTATTGAACCGATTTGTCTATCTATACGAAGGGACGGAAAATCTATTATATATCAAACTATGGATATTTTATCAGTCGATAATAATAAGTACCAAACAAATAAAAAATACACAAAAAAAAGAATTGAGAAAAGGGGATTTAAAAAATCCATTGCACGACACAACAACATATTTTTGAGTGGAGACAAAAATCATTATGATTTACTTGTTCCTGAAAATATTCTATCCCCCAGACGTCGTAGAGAATTTCGAATTCGAATTTGTTTAAATTCCCGGAATTTTCATGTTGTGGATAGAAATCCAAGATTTTGCAATGAAAATAAAATAAGAAACTGTGGGCAATTTTTGAATGAGAACAAACATATTAATACAGATAGAAAAAATTTCATTAAATTCAAATTGTTTTTTTGGCCCAATTATAGATTAGAAGATTTAGCTTGTATGAATCGCTATTGGTTTGATGCCAATAACAGCAGTCGTTTCAGTATGTCAAGAATACATATGTATTAACAATTAGGAATCAATTCAATTCCAATGAAAAAATTTATAATTTATTTCTTTCCTACATATCGTCTAACATATTTGGTAGATGAGAAAGCCAAAAAACATATATACTATGTAGTAATACTAAAAATACTAAAATACATGATGCTGATTTTATAGTTTTATAGTCTATCAACTTTCATTAGGATAGGAAGAGTGGAATTTCTTTAAGTAAAAAGAACAAATAAATTGTTCTATTTCGCGAATACATATATGTTTTGTATATTTTAATTAAAATATACAAAACATAAAAACATAAACCACATAAATGAAAAAAAAAAGAGTATATGAATAGAATCCAATTTTGATGTATACTAGATGAAAAGATAAAAATGAAAAGATAAAAATAACTGGCATAATAAATATTCTTTATTATTATTTTTTTTTTATTTTATTTTTCCTGATCGATAAAATTCACAGAAAATAAAGATACAAATTTTCATTTATGGTCAAAAAAAATTCATTCATCTCAGTTATTACACAAGAAGAAAAAGAAGAAAATAGTGGATCTGTTGAATTTCAAGTATTCCATTTCACCAGTAAGATACAAAGACTGACTTCACATTTAGAATTGCACAAAAGAGATTTTTTATCACAAAGGGGTCTACGAATAATTCTAGGAAAACGTCAACGATTATTGACTTATTTGTCAAAGAAAAATAAAGTGCGTTATAAGAAATTAATGGATCAATTAAATATTCGGGAACCAAAAATTTCTTAATTAAATTTTAATTTCTTATTCTTATTCTTTTTTATTTTTTCATTATTATTTACTTATTTCTTTTATTTCTTCTCTTTTTTCATATAGATTTATGATTATAGATTTATGATTGAGATTTAGAGTTACTAACCTCTTCTATCACTAACCTAATAACAAAATAACAAACGTATTAATTTGATATTGATATATATTGATATATAATATATCAATATCAAATTAATTCTCTTTCTATCTATCTATATAATCTATATAATTATTCTACCTATATACTAGAATCTTTCTATATTTTAGAATCTATCTAAATTTTATATACATATAGTAAAATTAACATGAATTGAATTCGTAAACTTATATTTCATGGTTATTGAAATGGAAATCAAAGTATCTTGGTCCTTTCTCATAAACAGATTAAAAAATCTATTGATTATTAAAATTTTGATAAATCATTGATTCATCTGGTGTCTACAATAGAAAATATATGATTATTTCATTTTCTTATTTTACCAGATTGAAAATTTTTTGTGTTCAAAACTGGAATTTATAGACCCAATGTCACATTCAGTAAAGATTTATGATACATGTATAGGATGTACCCAATGTGTTCGAGCTTGCCCTACGGATGTATTGGAAATGATACCTTGGAACGGATGTAAAGCTAAGCAAATTGCTTCTGCGCCAAGAACCGAAGATTGTGTAGGTTGTAAAAGATGTGAATCCGCTTGTCCAACGGATTTTTTGAGTGTCCGTGTTTATTTATGGCATGAAACAACTCGCAGCATGGGTCTTTCTTATTGATATGTGATAAAAAACTCCACTTGAATCATTTGATTCCTCTTTACTGACAAAAGTCCGTATTCGAGAAAAGAGAATATATTATTCTTCTCCCGAGCACGGGCTTTTCTGGTAGAATCTTATCTTGTCTTTATCACGAGTTATTTTCCTTGGTTAACAATAATTTTTGTTTTGCCCATATTTGCGAGTTCTTCAATTATCTTTTCACTCATAGGATAAATAAGGTGTATAGGTGGTATACTATATATATATATGTATTCTAGAGTTCCTTCTAAATGATCTATTTATTTTGTTATCATTTTCCAATTGGACGATCCGATCCATTAACTCAATCCAAGAAGGATTCTAAATGGATCAATCTTTTTGATTTTCAATGGAGACTGGAAATCGATGGACTTTCCATAGGACCCTTTTTACTGACAGGATTTAGAACTACTTTAGTAGCTTGGTCAATTACTCAAAATCTGCGATTTTTCTATTTCTTGATGCTAGCAATGTATAGTGGTCAAATAGCATCATTTTCTTCTCGAGACTTTTTCCTTTTTTTCATAATGTAGAAATTCAATTTAATTCCTTTTTTTAGATTCAATAAATTGAATTAATTGGAAAAAAAAGTCTTAGAATTCTTTGACTTTCATATTTTCACGATTCTTCATTGTGCAATAAAAAAAAGGTAAGTGTTAATTAGAATTGTAATTAGATATATCTAAAGTTTTTGAGAATCTTTTAAATAGAGGAATTCTTAAAAAGGTTCTCAAAAACTCGCACAAAATTTCATTGTTTATCTGACGATTCTTTTATATATCCTTTATTTTTTATGTATTCTTTATGCAGTTTCTTTTATTCAATTAGATATTCATTGGAATAAGCCATAACTATGGAACCCGATTCCTAATAGATTGATCCCAAAATAGCATATCCAAATTAGGAGAAATCCTATAGAAGCTACAAATGCCGAATTCGTAACTCGATCTTGCAATTTTGAATTTTTTCTAGTATGTAAATAAATTGCAAATATGGTCCAAGTAATAAATGCCCAAGTTTCCTTAGGATCCCAATTCCAATATGAACCCCATGCTTCATTAGCCCATACTGCTCCAGAAAGAATGCCTATGGTTAAAAAGGTAAACCCTAAACTAATGACACGATAACTCCAAGAATCCAAATGCTGAATTAATTGATATTTGTAAAAATTTTTAAATGATAGGAAAGAAGTCTTTTTTAAAAGACTTCCTTTTTCGTTCAAATATTCCATATCACAAAAGAAAAATGATTTCCTTAAACTTAAAAAATTTTTGTTTTTCAAAAAAAAATCTATTTTTTTTTGAAATGTAATCACTATAAGAGCAACTGATAATAATGATCCGCATAAAAGAGCTGCATAGCTCAATAACATCATACTGACATGCATCATTAACCACTGAGATTGTAGAGCAGGTACTAATATTGCAGGTTGATGCATTTCAGTTGAAAGACCTGACGTGGCGAAACCTTGGGTAAAAATGGCACTTGGTGCAGTTATTGCGTTTAAATCATTTTTAGAATTCCTAATATACGGAATTATATGAATAATGGATAAACTCCATGAAAGGAAAATTAATGATTCGTATAAATTACTTAAAGGAAAATGTCCCGAAGAAATCCAACGAGTAACTAAAAACCCTGTTATAGAGGAAAAAGTAGCTATCATTCCTTTTTCTAACGAATTACGTAATTCTTCGATTTCGTAGACTAATAAGTTCATCAAATGAATTATAATCACAATTGAGATGATCGAAAAGGAAATATGAGTTAATATATGCTCTAAGGTCGCAAATATCATAAAGAAAAGTCCTTTTTAAAAAATTGAAATTGGGGCTTAAATAGAATCTAAAATATTGAAAAATTTAGATTCTTTAGATTCTATTAGATCTATTATACTATTAGATCTATTGTATCTTTAGTATTAACATGAATTAATATTTATGCCGCCACTCGGACTCGAACCGAGATGCTCTAGCACTGCTTCCTAAGAGCAGCGTGTCTACCAATTTCACCATGGCGGCGGCTTACTTTAAATAATAATAGGAAATTCATGTTGAATTGTCTATATTCAATAAAGTTTAGCAAACAATGAAGAAAGATGCATTTCCATTCGTATATTCATATGAAAATGTTCAATATTAATA